AGCTAAACCTGTGCTGACGAATAACCAACCCGCGATGAATAGGGAAGGTATAGTAATACTATGAATGACCCAGTATCGAATACTGGTAATAATATCAGCAAAAGAACGTTCTCCTGTGCTTCCAGACATGCTGAGCTCCACATATTCTTGTAGGGGATCGATTCCGTAAAAGATGGGATCAGTAAACGGAAATTCACTGAAACTCAATCTTTGTGAGATCGTCAATATTGTACCAAAGGTATTTTTAGAGTATACCGAATCAGTATAGCTATCCTTCTTCTGACACAGCAACGCAATTTCAAACAGTATATCGACACGAAGTGCTAGATAATTTCTTTCTTCTTCTTGCTTGTCGATGTATAACCACGTATCATGCAATAGAAAATTCCTCAAATTCCTGGATAGAATATAATAAATAGAATATATAATATAGGGGTTCTATTATTGGCTTGGGCCTAGAAACGTAAGATCAGGTAACCCGTGAATCCAACGAGTTGGTTTATAATAATTCATGAAGGAAATTATCATATTTCCGCAAGTCAATTAGATCCGAAATCTAAAAATTTACTTTTTTTTCGTAGTTGCACAAGGGGTTTTGTTTTTTGTTGTAAGCCCTCCTTTTTTTTTAAGGAATTGCTTAGTCGTCTAGTAACAAGTAATAGTAGTCGATAGTATTAGATATAGATAAAAAAAAGAGGAAAGAATAAAATAAAAAAATTCTACTAATCAATATTTGTGAGGCGGCCTTTCTTGTATTCTTGTATTAGATCCAAAGGGTTTTTCTTGACCTAACTACAAAGATGATGAATCAATTTCTTTTTCGTTTCTACTCTTGGCCTGCCGCTCTATTTTTGTGAATACCGTTTAGAATAATTGATGAATCAAAAAATTTCAATTGAACTTATTATTTCAATTGGTATTTTTGCTTATCCTCGTCTCGTTTAAAAATTGAAACTTAGGTAAGTGCTTTATAAACATATGTATAAAAAGAACATATTTCATTTAGCCCCTTCATGCCTACTATAACTAGTTATTTCGGTTTTTTACTAGCGGCTTTAACTATAACCTCAGCTTTATTTATTGGTCTGAGTAAGATACGACTTATTTGAAAATTAATTGAATGAACGAACAATTCATAAAAACAAAGCTTTCTGTCCTATTTCATATATTCTATAATATTCTATAGTTCCTTACCGTGTTAATTATCAATTATTAATTATTGATATTCATGGGCAATAGAGATTAATATTTAGGGATAGATATTACCTTTCTTTTTCTCCTTTCAAATAAATTGAAATGATTGAAGTTTTTCTATTTGGAATCGTCTTAGGTCTAATTCCTATTACTTTGGCTGGATTATTCGTAACCGCATATTTACAATACAGGCGTGGTGATCAGTTGGACCTTTGATTAATTACCATCTCTTTTTTTGACTGACCCCTTTCTTTAATTCTTTAATTTTATAATAATTTTATAATTTTAATTTAATAATTTTATCCAAGGAGGTCAAATTCGAATTGCTGTTCAATTTTTTTTTCAGTTCGATGTAATTTTCGACCTAATAAGAGCGGAATCGCGCTCTGTAGGATTTGAACCTACGACATTGGGTTTTGGAGACCCACGTTCTACCGAACTGAACTAAGAGCGCTTTCTTATCATAATAAATAAGACTGTAAAAAAGAGGATTCTTTTATTTTATAACCCCAATACATCGCGCACACCTATACTATCATATATCATATATAATATGAGAAAATGATAGATTATGTATGCTTAATTTTAATCAATCTAAAACTACTCCCTCGTTACTGCTCAAAGGAGAAGTAATAGGTAGGGATGACAGGATTTGAACCCGTGACATTTTGTACCCAAAACAAACGCGCTACCAAGCTGCGCTACATCCCTTTCAATTGGCCTACAATGTCATTGTAGAGAATCCCTGTCTTGTTTTCCATACCCTTATTTCATCTATTGATATACAAAAATTATCTTTCCATTTCCTCTTTTTGGTCTCATATCATATAACAACCATATAATGAATAGTAAATGAATATTTTTGGCGGGAATTCTCAGGCGGAAAGGGACCTATTTTGCTGTTTTAAGAAATGGAAAATCTTATCTATCGAATCATTGTACATTTTAATTTGAACTTTGAATTAGGAATTCCGGGTACAAATATACAAATACAAGTGGTCTTTAACCACACATACATGTGATTATATATGTATTACCTTAATGTAATACGATAAAGAAGGAGGATTTTAAATGCGAGATCTAAAAACATATCTTTCCGTAGCACCGGTACTAAGTACTCTCTGGTTCGGTTCTTTAGCGGGTTTATTGATAGAGATCAATCGTTTCTTCCCGGATGCGTTAACATTCCCTTTTTTTTAATTCTAGTTATTGCTACGGGACGGGGCGAAAAAGATTAGATCGAGATACAATCAAATATCTGTGACTACTCTCTCGCCCCCCCCCCTTTATTTTTATTTTCGTTTTTTAGAATTAGATAAAATAAATAAGGAAGGTAGAACGAAAAAAGTGGATTCAACCTCACCGAAATTCGGGTTCAAGCTCCAATTAAATTACTAGTAGAGCGAAAAGAGAAATGTGGCTGGAACAACAGTATCCTACAAGATACTTAAAGAAAATACCGTACTGTTATTTGATTCTAAATAGAGTTAGAAATCGTTGTATTACTTATTCTTATTATTTACTATTACTATAAATCTATATTGATTTACTATATTGATTGCAACGAAATCTTTCAGGATTTGGTTTTGAGTTAGCAACTTTTATTTATTTTTTTTCATTCCTTTCTTCTTCGCTTTTGATCGGAAAATAGAAAAGTTGGGTGAATTAAAAACTCAAAGGAGGTTCATGGCCAAGAGTAAAGATGTCCGGGTAACGATTATTTTGGAATGTACCAGTTGTGTTCGAAACGGCCTTAATGTTAATAAGGAATCAACGGGCATTTCCAGGTATATTACTCAAAAAAATCGACACAATACGCCTAGTCGATTGGAGTTGAAGAAATTCTGTCCCTATTGTTACAAACATACAATTCACGGGGAGATAAAAAAATAAATCTGCTCGTATATGTCACCCCTTCCCGAGAATATGAAAATATGACAGAAAATTATGACATTAGGTTATAATATATTAAGTATATAATTAGTTATAGATATAACGCATATTTTATTTATATGCATATTCTATATATATATTTTTATATTTATTATTAATTATATATTTATTATTAATATTATTAATTATTATATTATTAATATTATTACATATCATATATTTAAATTTATATATATTTAAATGATAAATAATAATAAAATAAACAAACCAAATCCTGTTTATTATATTCATTCTATAATTTAATTTGAATTTTATACGATCAAAATAGGATTTTAGAAATAGAGAAGAAATAGAGATAGGATTCTTTTTAGAAATAAGGAATAAAGAAATCATGGATAAATCCAAGCGACTCTTTCTTAAATCCAAGCGATCTTTTCGTAGGCGTTTGCCCCCGATCCAATCGGGGGATCGAATTGATTATAGAAACATGAGTTTAATTAGTCGATTTATTAGTGAACAAGGAAAAATATTATCTAGGCGAGTAAATAGATTGACCTTAAAACAACAACGATTAATTACTATTGCTATAAAACAAGCTCGTATTTTATCTTCGTTACCCTTTCTTAATAATGAGAAACAATTTGAAAGAAGCGAGTCGACCGCTAGAACTACTGCTCTTAGAACCAGAAATAGGCTTACCCCTTCAATTGATTCAAAATTATCAAACGTAGACTGATGCTTTATTCAAAAAATCTGATATCTGATAATCAACAGAAAAAAATAAATGATAAATAAAAGAATCGAATCTGGTTGGGGAAGAAAAAAAAAGAAATCTTTTTTTTTATTGAGCGTCTTCGCTCATCTTGTTTTGATGACCTTATCAGAATCAGAATTTTTTATCATATTAATTTTAATTTCTACTCTACCTTCCCCGAGTTCATTCTCGAGGGAACCCTATTTCATTTAAAGCATTTCGTTGGATTCCTTCCGATATCCTTATTTTATAATCTCGTTGGAAATCATATAAAGACAATTCCTATTTGAGATAGCTATTTGTGCAAGTATTTTACGATTCAGAAGCAACTGTTTCTTGTACAGATTGTGTATTAATCTACTATAACTATAGGATACCCCCATTCCGCGAATTACTGCATTTATTCGAGTAATCCACAAACGACGAAAATCTCTTTTTTTCCTATCTCTATCCCGATGAGCCGAAACCAAAGCTCTTATTCTTTGTTGAGTAATAGTTCGAGTAAGTCTTGAATGAGCCCCTCGAAAGCTTGATGCAAATAAACTAATTTTTTTTCGACGTCTCCGAGCTATATATCCCCGTTTAATTCTGGTCATTGAATAAAAGAAATTTTGATGAATAACTAATTCTTTCTTTCAGTTATTCTTTTCTAGTCTATTAATAACAAAACGGATTCTTCCAATGTATAAAATAAAAATTCCAATGGCTTTTGCTACTATAACCGTCCCGACCACGATTTTTCCTTTTTCTAGGCATTTCGCCTTGAAATAAGAAATTGTATTGATACTAGGTATCAAAAAAAGCATATTAACTAAAATAAAGGAGTAAATAGAAATGGATAAATAAATAGTGGGTTCCATCGTTTCTATGGTTACTTCTTAAACGGTGAGGCCCTCTCTATACACCGGAGCCCATTCCTTCATTTAATTGGTAACTTGTACAGTTCACACTCTTCGGCTCTACTCATAAATTTTCCAGTAATAGATCTTTCACAACGAGATCTATCTTATACAGTAACGGTATGTAAGTATGAGGATTAATTGGGTAGCTGACCCTGTTAGTCCGTTCTTTGCAAGAGTCGAAGCATAATCTTTTTGCTTTTTAAATAGGATTTTCCCCGCTTAATGGATAAGCATTTGCTACCAATGGGGAATTTTTTCTCATCTTAAATCCCAAGATTGGATTTGCGCCAACGGAAACCATAAATTTCATACATAATAGAAGGATATGGTAGATCTATCTTTTTTAGATAGTGAGCGGAAGAACCCCATTACTATTCACTGGTACTGATCGTTGATACTGAAAAAATTGTTTCTTTTTTCTCAGCCCATGATCTGAACAAGTCGCACATACACCCTAGTACATGTTCCTCGGCGCTGAGGACATCCCCCAAGAGCAGGGGATTTCGTGACATTTCTAATTGGCTGTCTTGCATTTCTAATAAGTTGTTTAATAGTTGGCATACTGAATCATATACATAATAGACTGGTTTAGATCGATCCTAACCAGATGATTCTGAATTACTTCTTTTTCTATTTAAAAGATTAATAAAATATTAGCCCCTTAGGCTTACGTTAAGAAGGAAAGGAATAATAGGGATTAAATCAATCTTAATTAAATTGTGGATTGGTGTTAAATCGTTGCTATTTGTTATGTAACCGCTACATGATCCACAATTCCATGAGCTTGGGCTTCTGTTGCTGACATAAAAACATCTCTTTCCATGTCTTCGGATACAACCCATAGGGGCTTGCCCGTTCTTTGTACATAAACCCTTGTGATGCTTTCGCGAAGTTTCAGTAGTTCTTCCGCTTCCAGGATAAATTCTCCCGTTTGTGCCTCATAAAAAGAACTAGCAGGTTGATGGATCATTACCCTGATGATATAACATAATAAAAGGTTCTTCTAACTCACATAATGAGGCGAGAAGAATAGCTAAAGAATAATAAGAAAAAGATAGAATTGAACAACCGTACAGGCATTTTTTGCGCATTGCATACGGCTTTACAATGGAATTCTCTTTTTTTTTCTTTCATCGAAAAAAGAAAAAGAGAAAATATAGAGTCTATTAGACCCGGATCAATAAATAATCCAATTACCACCCTTCTTTTTTTTTGGATAAAGTTAAAAAATACTATGATGGTTCCGTTGCTTTATATATTTATTATTTATTTCGTCTGTGATTCAGCAATCCCAAAGTTTCTTTTTTTTGAAAAAAAAAAAAAGAAAGAAAAAAATAGTCTTTTTTTTTCGTACTCTTTTATTTTTATATTTATAACATAAATATTGTTAATAGCCTCTGGTGTGAAAAGAAAAAAAGTTTGTGACGCTGAGATGGGCCCACGACAGCTAAGATAAAATTGGAAATGCCCTTTCTCTCATACTACTCTTTCGATACATAATCTAATATTTTGAAAAAAAAAAAGAAATCAAAAAAAAATTTCATATCGAATTCGAAGTGCCATGCTATTATTACTTACTAATTCATATTTCATATGGCGAAGGCATAGTCTTCCTTTTTCTTTCCATCAAATAAAAAAAACTCATTGGCGCCGAGCGTGAGGGAATGCTAGACGTTTGGTAATTTCTCCTCCGGCCAGGAGAAAAGATCCCATTGAAGCAGCCAATCCCATGCATATTGTATGCACATTTGGTTGCACAAATTGCATAGTATCATAAATAGCTACTCCGGGTATTACCCATCCGCCAGGAGAGTTTATAAACAAATACAGATCTTTGGTATCATTCTCTATACTGAGGTATACCATAAGACCAATAAGTTGATTCGAGATCTCGCTATCAACCTCTTGGCCTAAAAAAAGTAATCTTTCTCGATAAAGTCGGTTGATTAGGATAAAATTGTATCCCTTAGTAGCCGTACGGGCACCTTTTGATGCATACGGTTCAACAAAAATTGCGAAAAAAAATCAATGTGTAGATTCCAGCCATCCTTTGTTTTTTCTAGTGGGCCTTTTCTAACTTCTAATTTCTAATGAAGGGGCTTTTTCTTACATTTTTAAAATCAAATGAAATTCAAAATGAAATTAAAGAAAGATGAGTTTTGGCCCGTTTTCCTATAATATAGAAAAAATTCGCTAAACTTATCGCACAAACTTTTCTTTTCATTGATCTATTTTTTTTCATTGGGATTCAATCCAAATCACGATGTCATTTTCTTGTTCCTGAATGGGTTTCATAAATTTTTTATTCAATTTTTTTTTTAGGTTTATGCTCTACTCCGAGGAAAAATCTGCCCGATTTTGATTTGCGCATATAGGACAAATGACCTAATACCACGTCTTTTTGCTATGATTTCATTTACTTTTTTATTTTAATTTAATTCCTTTTTCTTTCACGTTTTCCGCCAAATATTCAACGTATTTCTCATATTATTCGATTGATTAACAGTTTGAAATCGCTCTTATTTCTATTTATAATTTTCGAATTTTAAAATAAAAAAGATTTATGATTATGATATAGGCGGTAATCATAAATATATTACCAATTGGGTTTTTTCTAAACGGAGCCTGGATGCTTCATTTTATCGGTCCAACCAAGCCAACCATAAATCATTCTAATTGAAAATATTAATCTGGATACCCCCCCAAAAAAAATGAAATGGATCTCTAATTGCACTTCATTAGACTTCACGCTACAAATTTTTGATAATTCAATCAATCTTTTTTTGGCGAAACAGAGGATATCTCGATCGGGCGAGAGAACGGGGGAATCCCATATGACCCAATATATTTGACAAGTCGCACTATACGTCAACCCAAACTGCATCTTCCTCCCCCGGATTTCGAAAAGGAACTCTTGGAACACCAATAGGCATTAAAGGAAAGAAAAAGAATTAAATACTATATTTCACTTTGATGTGGAAGCGTAATAGTGGTCTTAATAATATTGGCCTTTATCATATTTTATACATAGATAGAATAAGGCCATAAAATAAAGAAAGACAGAATGAATGAAAGAGAATTCTTACCAATAGGTCCTTTGAATGATGAACAAATAGGGATGCGTTCATTCATAAAAAATAGGATCAACCCCCATTGCGTATTGATACTTATCGGGTATAGAATAGATCTGCTTCTCTTTTTTCTTCTGAGCCGAATTCTTCCCTTATTACTAATGGAATAGAACAAATATAAATCCTTTCTCCGAAAGAATCACCGAAAAGGGGAGGTATTCCAATGCAATAAAGTTACATAGTGTCTATTTTTCGTTGATAAAGGGGTATTTCCATGGGTTTGCCTTGGTATCGTGTTCATACTGTCGTATTGAATGATCCCGGTCGCTTGCTTTCTGTTCATATAATGCATACGGCTCTGGTTGCTGGTTGGGCCGGTTCAATGGCTCTATATGAATTAGCCGTTTTTGACCCCTCCGATCCCGTTCTTGATCCAATGTGGAGACAAGGTATGTTCGTTATACCCTTCATGACTCGTTTAGGAATAACCAATTCATGGGGCGGTTGGAGTATTACAGGGGGGACTATAACAAATCCGGGTATTTGGAGTTACGAAGGTGTGGCCGGGGCACATATTGTGTTTTCTGGCTTGTGCTTCTTGGCAGCTATCTGGCATTGGGTATATTGGGATCTAGAAATTTTTTGTGATGAGCGCACAGGAAAACCTTCTTTGGATTTGCCCAAGATTTTTGGAATTCATTTATTTCTCTCAGGAGTGGCTTGCTTTGGCTTTGGCGCATTTCATGTAACAGGATTGTATGGTCCTGGAATATGGGTGTCCGACCCTTATGGACTAACTGGCAAGGTACAACCTGTAAATCCGGCGTGGGGCGTGGAAGGTTTTGATCCTTTTGTTCCGGGAGGAATAGCCTCTCATCATATTGCAGCGGGGACATTGGGCATATTAGCGGGCTTATTCCATCTTAGTGTCCGCCCGCCCCAACGTTTATATAAAGGATTACGTATGGGAAATATTGAAACCGTCCTTTCCAGTAGTATAGCTGCTGTCTTTTTTGCAGCTTTTGTTGTTGCCGGAACTATGTGGTATGGTTCAGCAACTACTCCCATCGAATTATTTGGTCCTACTCGTTATCAATGGGATCAAGGATACTTCCAGCAAGAAATATATCGAAGGGTTAGTGCTGGGTTAGCCGAAAATCAAAGTTTATCAGAAGCTTGGTCTAAAATTCCTGAAAAATTAGCTTTTTATGATTACATTGGCAATAATCCGGCAAAAGGAGGATTATTCAGAGCGGGTTCAATGGACAACGGGGATGGAATAGCTGTTGGGTGGTTAGGACACCCTATCTTTAGAGATAAAGAAGGGCGTGAACTTTTTGTACGCCGTATGCCTACTTTTTTTGAAACATTTCCGGTTGTTTTGGTAGACGGAGACGGAATTGTTAGAGCGGATGTCCCTTTTAGAAGGGCAGAATCAAAGTATAGTGTCGAACAGGTAGGTGTAACTGTTGAGTTCTATGGCGGCGAACTCAATGGAGTGAGTTATAGCGATCCTGCTACTGTGAAAAAATATGCTAGACGTGCTCAATTGGGTGAAATTTTTGAATTAGATCGTGCTACTTTGAAATCCGATGGTGTTTTTCGTAGCAGTCCGAGGGGTTGGTTTACTTTTGGGCATGCTTCGTTTGCTTTGCTTTTCTTCTTCGGACACATTTGGCATGGTGCTAGAACCCTGTTCAGAGATGTTTTTGCCGGTATTGATCCAGATTTGGATGCTCAAGTGGAATTTGGAGCATTCCAAAAACTTGGAGATCCAACTACAAGAAGACAAGTAGTCTGATGCAAGATTGCTTTGTTATTTTTCGCTTCTATTTTCTATTTGTGATTTGACATCGGCTGCTGGAAAAATCTTGATTAAAATCGCTGCCTTTTCCTTTTCTTTGATTCTTGTTCTTTCTTTATTTTAGTCGGGAGATGATTCCAAATAAACAGGTACGGAAGCTATAATTGTAAACCACGATCGAATTTATGGAAGCATTGGTTTATACATTCCTCTTAGTATCTACTCTAGGGATAATTTTTTTCGCTATCTTTTTTCGAGAACCGCCTAAAGTTCCAACTAAAAAATGAAATGATTTTTCATTATCTCAATTGAAGTAATGAGCCTCCCAATATTGGGAGGCTCATTACTTCAATCAGTCCCCGTGTTCTTCGAATGGATCTCTTAATTGTTGAGAGGGTTGCCCAAAGGCAGTATATAAGGCATACCCAGTAAAACTTACAAGTAAACCAGATATAGAGATGGCGACTAAGGTTGCTGTTTCCATTATTATATAATTTCAAGATCACAATGGATCTATGATAAGATCGTTTATTTACAGCGGAATGATATACAAAGTCAACAGATCTCACTGAATACAAAATAAGATTTATGGCTACACAAACCGGTGAGGGTAGTTCTAGATCTGGTCCAAGACGAACTGTTGTGGGGGATTTTTTGAAACCATTGAATTCGGAATATGGTAAGGTAGCCCCTGGATGGGGAACGACTCCTTTGATGGGTGTCGCAATGGCTTTATTTGCGATATTCTTATCTATTATTTTGGAGATTTATAATTCTTCCGTTTTACTGGATGGAATTTCACTGAATTAGCTTCACAAGAACCACGAAGCCTCGCTTTTCAATACAAAAAGTGAAACTTTTATTTTAGTTTAGTTCTCGGATTTTTTTAGCCCATTCTATTTCGGTAGTTCGACCGCGAAATTTATTTGTTTCTGTATTTCCGGAATATGAGTGTGTGACTTGTTATAATTGATCCTATTGATAGTACAGAAAATGGGTCTGTCATCTTGATCGAGAAGTTTTATCCCGTCGGATAGTCATTCTAGTATCTGGAGCACGGAATATATGAAATAGATCACAAAGTATTTGGACTATGATTCATACTTAATATTCAAACCTCGCGGCCGGACTCAAAAAAAAAATTCAAAGAAAGAGTTATATTATTTATAAATCGAAAGATTTTTTATTCTTTCAAACTCTCATTTAGTTTATACTTTTTTGATCAAAGGACAAACCTTTCTTTTCTTTGTATTTTTATTTATTCTATTCATTGAATAAGCGATGATCCACTGGTTCTTACTCAAAGAATCTTTGGACTTAGTTTGAAGGTTTTATTGAATCATCGCGGTTCTGGTATGAATCTGAAGTTTCAATTGATTCATAGGGTCTTAACAAGAGAATTCCTAGCAAAAATAAAGAAAACAAGAATAAAGCCACATTCCATAAAATAACAAATCAAAGCAAAGTAAGTAGGTAAATAGAAGATTCAAGAGGCCTGTAACGATCAACATAAAGACGAATGCGCCGACTTGATTTTTTGGCATTATAATTACAACTACAAAAAAGAGCTTTCGGATTTTTACTCTTTTGTGTCTTCAGATAAAATTGAATGAAAAGATTAAGAAGTTTCAAACTTTCTATTCCATATCCGTTTCAGCTATTACTTGTTGTTTTTGTTTGAGCTGTACGAGATGAAATTCTCATATACGGTTCTCAGGGGGGGAGTCCTCTTGGTTTACCTATCTCAATAAAGTCTATGATTGGTTCGAAGAACGCCTCGAAATTCAGGCGATTGCAGATGATATAACTAGTAAATATGTTCCTCCTCATGTTAACATATTTTATTGTCTAGGAGGAATTACGCTGACTTGTTTTTTGGTACAAGTAGCTACAGGATTTGCTATGACTTTTTACTATCGTCCAACTGTTACTGAGGCTTTTGCTTCTGTTCAATACATAATGACTGAAGCTAACTTTGGTTGGTTAATCCGATCAGTTCATCGATGGTCAGCAAGTATGATGGTCTTAATGATGATCCTACACGTATTTCGTGTCTATCTCACTGGTGGTTTTAAAAAACCTCGCGAATTAACTTGGGTTACAGGCGTGGTTCTGGCTGTGTTGACCGCATCTTTTGGCGTAACAGGTTATTCCTTACCTCGGGACCAAATTGGTTATTGGGCAGTCAAAATCGTAACAGGCGTTCCGGAAGCTATTCCAGTAATAGGGTCGCCTTTGGTAGAGTTATTGCGTGGAAGTGCTAGTGTGGGACAATCCACTTTGACCCGTTTTTATAGTTTACATACTTTTGTATTACCTCTTCTTACTGCTGTATTTATGTTAATGCATTTCCTAATGATACGTAAGCAAGGCATTTCTGGTCCTTTATAGAGAATATAGACCATAGCTATATTGTAACCAATAATTTCTCTTATTACTTGGGGGAGGAACAATAGTATTTCATTGCTACAAATATGGATTATTGAAAAAAAAATAAGACATGTATTTGGATATTTCCTTTCAACTCCACAATATTCTATTATTTATTTGATATGACATGAATAGTTGAAGGGAATTTCCCGAAGAGAAAATGGATTATGGGAGTGTGTGACTTGAACTATTGATTGGGCCGTGCAGAAATATGCCTTTATCTGCTACATTGGAATTCACAACCAAATGTGTCTTTGTTCCAACCACCGTGTAAGCCCCATACAAAGGATAGGCTGGTTCGCTTGAAGAGAATCTTTCTATGATCAGACCTGGCGATGTTGTGTATAAACAGGGCTCCGTAAGATCCAGCAGAATAAGTGATTTGGCATAACCCAAATTAGATTTTAGTTATTTTTTTTTTTTTTTACTTTCTTATCTTAATAGTATGAAAA